CGGTCGACCCACTCAACAACAAAAAAAATTATATAGTTGACAGCTCGGCAGTCAACGACACACTGAACCGGTCCAAGTAGCTACGTTAAACACGGGCAACATGTAATCTGTCCAGTGCCCGGCTAAAGTACCAATAGGTTACATTGTACTTCTCAATTTAACTTCATGTCTTGCGTCCATGAATATAGTTGGATCATGCTTGAATGATTTATTTTCGCTCTTCAATGTTTTTTTATTATAATTTCGATTTTTTCAACATTTTATGAAGAAAATAGAAGGTTATACATCGTGCATTATTTTACGCTAAAATATGAAGGTTGTTCTTTTTCGGATTTGATGGTTGTTTCTACAGCATAAGGGTCGATCATTTGTCGGACAGCTGTTCAATCGAATTTTGAATTGCTAATAAGGGAAATATTTGACATTATTTGTTAGTTGCGCGACTTATTGAAGGGGCTATAACTTACGTTAAACGTAAAAAAATTCAATTCTGATGGCTTCCCTGCATTAGTTAGGCCCTATAGTAAGTATTTCAATAAAAAAAAACATTTCGATTTTTTCAACATTTTATGAAGAAATTACAAGGTTATACATCGTGCATTTTTTTACGCTAAAATATGAAGGTTGTTCTTTTTTGGATTTGATGCTTGTTTCTACACCATAAGGGTCTATCATCTTACGGACAGCTGTTCATTCCAATTTTGAATCGTTAATAATGGAGATATTTGACATTGTTTGTTAGTTTCTTGACTTATTGAAGGGGCTATATTTCGAGTGTGATTAGTGTAATTATATTTTTGATGGTCATTTTTTGTTATTTACGCCCTATAGTAAGTATTTCAAGAAAAAAAAAATTTTTTATTTTTCCAACATTTTGTGAGAAAATCACAAGGCTATACATCGTGCATTTTTTTACGCTAAAATATGAAGGTTGTTATTTTTTGGATTTGATGCTAGTTTCTACACCATAAGGGTCTATCATCTTACGGACAGCTGTTCATTCCAATTTTGAATCGTTAATTTTATAATTTTTTAAAATTTGCTCGGAAAATTGTTATTTTTTGTCAATTTTTTTTTTTTGTGGGTTATTTAGGGTTAAATTTTTTTTGCCTATAATAAAATATTTTATTATTAATATGAAGAATAACATAAATATTATTATACCAAAAATAAAAAAAGTAAATAATATTATATATATAATTAATATTAATATATTTATATATATATTATACATTTATCCTATATTAATCATATTATTAATAATAAAATATTTTATTATATATATTTAAAATATAAATATAAAATTAAAATATTTAATTAAATTATATTAAATATTATGTATCCTTAATATTATTAATAAAATATTTTATTATGTAAGTTAATAATAATTAAGAGTAAAGTAAATATACCTATTTAAACTAAATTTATGGGGGGGGATAGATTTATATATTTATATTTATTTTAATATAGTATCTTAGTTATTTAATTGTTTGTCTACATTTATATAAATAATTTATTAAAGCTTTTTTTTTTGCGGGGGGGGATAGATTTTTTTGGTTGGGTAGTGTGATAGTAGTTCCACGAGCCTTGTTTTGTCAGTAAATAAATATTCTAGTTGATTTTTGGTTATGATTTTTCTTGTATTTTTTTACGGGTTTTTCATTTTTTTTGTATATAGTTTTTCTTTAAAATTTTTTGATTATTTATTTTGTGGGGTAGATGTGCCTGTTTAAGCTAAATTTATCGGGGGGGGATAGATTTTTTTGGTTGGGTAGTGTGATAGTAGTTCCACGAGCCTTGTTTTGTCAGTAAATAAATATTCTAGTTGATTTTTGGTTATGATTTTTCTTGTATTTTTTTACGGGTTTTTTTGATTATTTATTTTGTGGGGTAGATGTGCCTGTTTAAGCTAAATTTATCGGGGGGGGATAGATTTTTTTGGTTGGGTAGTGTGATAGTAGTTCCACGAGCCTTGTTTTGTCAGTAAATAATTTGATTCTTGTTAGTCAGTTAATTTAATTATTTTTTTGCATGTAAATTTTTGTGAGATTTATTTTCCTAAATGGTTTTATTTATATTTTCAGTGCTTAGTTTTTATTTTTTTTTATTATTTTAATTAGAGAAATTTATTTATATCAGAATAATTTTGTGCCAGCATTCGCGGTTATACATTTTGTTAAAATTAACTTTTTCAGTTTACAGTTTTTGTATTAATTTATTTTATTTAGGTGAAATTTATATTTATTAATTTTTTTTTACTGTTTAGGCTTTAAACAAACCAGGATTAGATACCCTGTTATTTTGAATAATTTTTTATTTCTGGGTAGTAGATTTTTTTTGAAATTCAATGGATCTGGCGGTTTTTAAATCTTTTCAGAGGAACCTGTAATTTAAATGATAGTCCACGATCTATTTTACTTTATTTTTCTTGTATATCTCTGTCGTTGAATGTAATGATAATTTATTTTCTTTTTTTTTTAAGAATTTATGTTAGGTCAAGGTGCAGTTATAGTAAAGTTTTTATGGGTTACTATTATTTTTGTTAGTGAATATTTTTTTTGTTAAATTTTTTGAATTTGGATTTGAAAGTAATTTTTTTTATTAAATTTTTTGAATTTAGCTCTTAATTATGTACATATCGCCCGTCACTCTCATAAATTGAGATAAGTCGTAACAAAGTAGATGTACTGGAAAGTGTATCTAGAATCAGGCTAAGGTTAGGTAAAACTCTTACTTACAATAAGATATTTTGTTGTTCGATTCAACATTGCTTGAGTTTTTTTTTTTTTTTTTTTTTTTTTTTTTTTTTTATTATAAAAGTTTATTTTTTTGTTCATTATTTTATTTCATTAAATTTTTTTTAATTTAGTTTATTTTACTGTTAGGGATGATTTTAAAACTTTTTGAAGATGAATTTTTTTTTGTACCTTTTGTATCAGGGTGAATTAATTTTTTAAATTTATTTTTTTTTCCCGAATCTTTTTGGGATCTATGTATTTTTGTATTTTGTCGTTGAATAGACAATTATAAACTTTACTTAGTTTTGAAATGAAATACGTTCAATGTTATATCTGGTTGCTTGAGAATTTAATTTAATTAAGGATATCTATTTTTTTTTTTTCTTTTTTTTGATTTCTAATTTTTAGGGGGATAAGCTCTTATTTTTATTATAATTTTTTTTTTGTTATTTATTTGTAGGATTAGTATTTTTCATCATTTTAATTTTTTAAAAAATTGTTTTTTTTCTTGTTTTTTATTTAATTTTTTATTGGGCTTTATTATTTAATTTTTTTTATTTTAAAAATGATTTAATTAGTAAAATTAAAATTTTTGTTTATGAATTCGGCAAATTTTATTTTCGCCTGTTTATCAAAAACATGTCTTCTAGTTTTTTTTGGAAGTCTGGCCTGCTCAATGATTATATTAAATAGCCGCAGTATTTTAACTGTGCAAAGGTAGCATAATAATTAGTCTTTTAATTGAGGTCTGGAATGAATGGTTAAACGAGAAATATACTTTATTAGTGAAATTTTTTTGAACTTGTTTTTTAAGTTAAAAATCTTAAATTTTTTAGAGGGACGATAAGACCCTATAGATCTTTAAAATTTAAAATTTTTTTCTTTTTTTGTTGTTTTTGAGGTTAATTTTTTTTTATTTTTTAGTTGGGGTGATAGACAAAATTTTGAACTTTGTTTTTTTTTTACATTTATTTATGTTCTTTTTGATCCTTTTTTTTGATTAAAAGATAAAGATACCTTAGGGATAACAGCGTTATTTATTCGGAGAGTTCTAATCGATGAATGAGTTTGCGACCTCGATGTTGGATTAATTTTTGTTTGTGGGGTAGGTTTTACAAAACTAGGTCTGTTCGACCTTTAAAAATTTACATGATCTGAGTTCAGACCGGCGTGAGCCAGGTTGGTTTCTATCTTCTTATTATTTTTTCTGATTAGTACGAAAGGACTTTTGGAGAGTAAAATTTATTTACTAGTTTGGCAGATAAAGTGCTTTAAATTTAGAATTTAATAATGTGATTTTTTACAGTTAGTAAATGTTTTTTTTTAGAACTCTTTTTTTATTTTTGTTTGTTCTTCTTGGGGTTGCTTTTTTTACTTTATTTGAGCGTAGGGTTCTTGGTTATATTCAATTTCGTAGGGGTCCTAATAGGGTTGGGTTTATAGGTTTACTTCAGCCTTTTTCTGATGCTATTAGGCTTTTTAGTAAGGAATTTTATTTTCTTGTTTTTGGTAATTATTTTATTTATTATTTTATTCCTGTTGTTGGTTTATCTATTTCTTTGTTATTTTGGTTTCTTTATCCTTTTTTTTTTAATTTTATTTCTTTTGTTTATGGTTTATTGTTTTTTTTATGTGTTTCTGGTTTAGGAGTTTATATTATTATGATTTCTGGTTGGAGCTCAAATTCTATTTATTCTATGCTTGGTTGTTTACGTTCTGTGGCTCAAAGAATTTCTTATGAAGTTTGTTTTTTTTTGGTTATTATTTGTTTTATTTTATTTTCTGGTAGTTTTAGTTTGGTTGATTATTATTTTATTCAGTATTATGTTTGATTTTTTTTTTTAGGCTTTCCTTTATTTTTTATTTTTTTTGCTTGTTGTTTGGCTGAAACTATGCGAGCTCCTTTTGATTTTTCTGAGGGTGAGTCTGAACTTGTTTCTGGTTTTAATGTTGAGTATAGATCTTTTAGTTTTTCTTTATTTTTTTTGTCTGAGTATAGAAATATAATGTTCATGAGTTTTTTTTGTGTAATTCTTTTTTTTGGTTCTGATTTAATAAGATTATTTTTTTTTTTGAGGTTTGTTTTTTTGGTTTTTTGTTTTATTTGGGTTCGTGGTTCTTTCCCTCGTTATCGTTATGATAGGTTAATGTATTTGTCTTGGAGGTGTTTTTTACCTGTTGTTTTAAATTATATAGTTTTTTTTATTTCTTTGAAAGTTTTAATATTTTTCATTTTTTTTAGTAAAGTTAATAGATCTTTATTAATCTTTTTTATGTTTTCAAGACATAACACCTTTTGGTTTATTAACTTATTTAATTTTAGTAATATTATCTCATATTTTTGAGTTTATTGGCATTAATATAAATAGTGCAAAGTAGATGATTGTTAAAATCTGACCAGTTATTACGTAAGGTTCTTCTACTGGTCGTATTCCAATTCATGTAAGTAAGATAAAGGTATTAATGAAAGTTCAGAATATAATTTTGTTTGAGGGGTATATTTTTGTTCTTTGAAATTTTCTTTTCATTGAGAATGGCAGAGAAAGCAAAATTATAATTGATATTGCTAGGGCAATAACTCCTCCCAACTTTCTGGGGATGGATCGTAGGATGGCATAAGCAAATAAAAAATATCATTCTGGTTGAATATGGATTGGTGTAATTATAGGGTTGGCTGGTGTAAAATTTTCTGGGTCTATTGTAATAAATGGATTTGTATTAATGACGAAGGCAAAAATTGATATTGTTATTACTATTCCTAGAATATCTTTAATTGAGAAATATGGGTGAAACGGGATTTTGTCAATATTATTTTTTGTTCCTAGAGGGTTTGAGGAGCCTGTTTCATGTAAAAAAATTAGATGAGTTATTACTAGTATACTTAATATGAATGGTAAGATGAAGTGGAATGAAAAAAATCGGTTTAGTGTAGGGTTATCTACGGCAAATCCTCCTCATATTCATTTAACAATTATATCTCCTATATATGGAATAGCTGAAATTAAGTTTGTAATTACTGTTGCTCCTCAAAATGATATTTGCCCTCAGGGTAGTACATACCCTAGGAATGCTGTTGCTATTAATGTTAGTATAATAATTGTTCCTGAAATTCATGTTTTTTTAAGTTTAAATGATCCATAATATATTCCTCGTCCTGCATGTAAAAAGGTCAATATAAAGAATAATGACGCCCCATTGGCGTGGATGTTTCGTATTATTCATCCGTAGTTTACGTCTCGGGTAATATGGATGACACTTTTAAATGCGTTGTTGATATTGGGTGTATAGTGTATGGATAAAAAAATCCCTGTGACGATTTGCATTATTAAGCATAATCCTAATAGTGACCCGAAGTTTCATCATGTAGAGATGTTGGATGGTGATGGTAAGTCAATAATAAAGTTGTTGATAGGTGTTAGTTTTCGTTTTGGTTTAAACATATGTTTTTTTTAGTGGTCCTTCAAATGTTCTGGCGATGTTTGTTACGATAATTATAGTAAGAAGTAAAATAATTATGATTATAATTGTAATATTTATTTTATTAAAATTGAAAAATTTTATTGTATGTCTGGTTTCTTCTTTTTGTATTATTACTATTTTTTTTTCTGTGATTTTATTTACTTGTTCTATTGATATTTCTTTTGTTAAAATGATTGTTATAATTATTATGATAATAATTATTATTAGCTGTTTGGTTGTTATGTTGAATTTTTCGTTTGATGCGATTCTTGATATATATATAAATATAATTATTATTCCTCCGATGATTGTGATGAATAAGATGTATGCAAATCATGATGTGTTTGATTCTTTGTATATTTTATTTGATACAAGGATTGTTTGTAATATTAATATTGACCCTATTGATAGGGGGTGATTTATTGTTGTTGTAATTACTGAAATTATAATAATTATTTTTCTCATTATTCAGTAAGTATTTTAATTAAAATATTAGTTTTGGAGACTAAAGATGTAATAACTTTCTTTACTGACTATTTTTTTTTTTGGTTGTTTTTTTGTTAAAAAGTATTTAAACTAATTTTGGTTTACAAGACCAATGTTTTCTTTAAACTATTTGAACTAATTTAACTTATGTTAAGATTTTTTATTTTTTTTTCTGGTTTATTTAGATTAATATTAGTCCGTAAACATTTTCTTTTATCTCTTTTAAGACTTGAATTTATTATTTTGTCTATTTTTTTTTTTATATATTATTTTTTTTTTTTTTGTTTTTTTGATTTTTTTTTTGGTATTGTCTTTTTGGTATTAGGTGTATGTGAAGGGGTTTTAGGTCTTTCTTTAATTGTCTATCTTTTTCGTAGGTCTGATGGTTGTTATGTTGATAGTTTAATTTTATGTTAAGGTTTATTTTTTATATTTTCTTTTTGATCCCCTTTTCTTATTTTAGTTTTTGATCTGTTTATATTTATGGTTTTTTTTTTTTTTTTTTTTTTTTTTTTTTTTTTTTTTTTAATGGTTTATTTTTTGACGGTGTTTCTTTCATTTCTTATATTTTTGGTTTAGATAGTATTTCTTATTTATTTTGTAGTTTAAGAATTTGAATTTGTGTTTTAATGCTTTGTTCTGTTATTCGTTTAAGGGTATCTTTTGGTTCGTTTTATTTATTTTGTGTTGGTTTTCTTTTATTTATACTTTTTATTGTTTTTTTGGTAATGGATTTTTTTTACTTTTATTTTTTTTTTGAAGGTTCTTTGATTCCTGTTTTTTTGATTATTTTTGGTTGGGGTTTGCAACCCGAGCGTTTAACAGCGGGTTTTTATTTCATTTTTTATACTCTCTTTGTTTCTTTTCCTTTTCTTTTATGTATTCTTTATGTTCATTCTATTTTTGGTTCTTTCTTTTATTTTTTTGATTTTAGGTTGGTTGGTGACTTTTTTATATTTTTTATCTTGTTTTCTTTTTTGGTTAAGTTTCCTTTATTTGGGGTTCATTTGTGGCTTCCTAGGGCTCATGTGGAGGCTCCTGTGTCTGGTTCAATAATTTTAGCGGGAGTTTTGTTGAAGTTAGGTGGGTATGGATTTATTCGTGTTATGCCTTTTTTATATTTCTTCTTGGTTGATTATGGTTCTTTTTTTGTTAGTTTGAGACTTTATGGTTGTTTACTAGTTAGTTTATTTTGTTTAGTTCAGAGAGATTTAAAGATTTTAATTGCTTATTCTTCTGTCTGTCATATGAGAATGGTAATTGGTGGATTGTTTACCATGACTTCTTGAGGGGTTTTAGGTTCGGTTGTTTTTATATTAGGTCATGGATTTGTTTCTTCGGGTTTGTTTTTTTTAGTTGGTATTGTCTATGATCGTCTTGGTAGACGTAGTTTTTTTTTGGTTAGGGGTTTAATTAATTTTTTGCCTTCTCTGTCTTTATTTTGATTTATTTTTTGTATTCTTAATATATCTTGTCCTCCAAGAATTAATTTATTTTCTGAAATTTCTCTTCTCTTTGGTCTTGTTTCTTGAAGTTTTAATACTTTTTATTTTCTTATTTTTATTTTTTTTTTATCTGCTTGTTATAGTCTTACTATTTTTTTTTTAAGACAACATGGGGTGTTTTCTGGTTTATTAAATTATTGTTTTTTCTGTTTTGTTCGTGAATTTTTTGTTATTTTTCTTCATTTTTATCCTGTAATTTTTATAATGTTTGACTTGTTTTTTTTTTTCTTGTCCTTTTAGTTTAATTAAAAATTTTAGATTGTGGTTCTAGGGATCTTTTTGAGGTTGGGCTGTGTTATTTTGTCTAAATGTTTTTTTTTTTTTTTTTTTTTTTTTTTTTTTTTTTTTTTTTTGGTATTTATTTTTATGAATTTAATCTTTTATATTTTTTTGAGTGAGTTATTTTTAGACTAAATAGTTGCTCTTTCACTTGTATTTTTTTTTTTGATTGAGTTTCTTTAATTTTTATGTCTTTTGTTTTTTTAATCTCTGGTTCTGTTTTATTTTATAGAATTGGTTATATGGATGGTGATAATAATTTAATTCGTTTTTTTTATTTTGTTTTTTTTTTTATTTTAAGTATAGTTTTTTTTATTCTCATGCCTGATTTAATCTGTCTTTTATTAGGTTGAGATGGTTTAGGTCTAGTTTCTTATTGTCTAATTATTTATTATCAGAATAAGGTTTCACTTGGGTCTGGTTTGATTACTGTTTTTATGAATCGTATTGGTGATGTTTTTTTAATTCTTTCTATCGGTTTTTTTTTAAATTATGGTTCTTGACATTTTGTTTTTTATATTGATTTTTTTGATTATTCTTTTTCTTTGATTGTTTATTTGATTTTGTTTGCTTCTTTTACTAGGAGTGCTCAGTTTCCTTTTTGTTTTTGGTTACCTGCTGCAATAGCAGCTCCTACTCCTGTTTCCTCTTTGGTCCATTCTTCTACTTTAGTAACATCAGGTGTTTATTTAATTATTCGTTTTAATTATTATATTTATAATTTTGATACTTTTCTATTGATGTTTATTTCTTTAATTACTATATTTCTTTCTGGATTCAACGCTTGTTTGGAAAATGATTTGAGGAAAATTATTGCTTTTTCTACTTTGAGACAGTTGGGGTTTATATTTTTTGTTCTTTCTTTTGGTTCTTTAACTCTTTGTTTTATACATCTTTTAATTCATGCTGTATTTAAGTCTTTGCTTTTTCTTTGTTCTGGATTTTTCATTCATTGTTTTTTTGGTAATCAGGATATTCGTTTTATGGGGGGTCTTGTTATTCAGTGTCCTTATGTTTCTTCATGTTTTTTTATTTCTTCTATTTGTTTATGTGGTGTTCCTTTTTTTTCTGGTTTTTATTCTAGGGATTTTGTTTTTGAATTAATTGTTTTAAGAGAAACGGGTTTTTTTTTTTTTTTTTTTTTTTGTCTTTCTATTAGTTTAACTATTTATTATAGATTACGTCTTTTTTATTATTTGTTTTTGTCTAGGTCTTTTTTTTTTCCTTTAATTTCTTTTTCTTATAGTTTTTACATGAATTTTTCTCTTTTTTTTCTTTTTTTTTTTTCTTTGTTTGGAGGTTCATTTATTTTTTGGTTAGTAAGAGATTTCATTTTTATTGTTGATTTTTCTTTTAGGATTTTGATTATTATAATTTTTTTCTTTTGTATTTTTTCTCTTTTGGGGTTTTTTGATTTGTTTTTTTATTGTAATTTTTTTATTTTTTTTTTTTTTGGTTCTATATGATTTTTAAATTATTTTTCTTCTAGATTTTTCATTTTCCGGTTTTTTAGTTTTGGTAATTTTGTTTATGGGTTAGTTGATTCTGGTTGATTAGAGTATTTTGTTTCTGGTGGTTTGTTCGGGTTTTTAGGTTGAATTTCTACTGTTTTTGAGAATTTTTTTTTAAATAGATTTTATTTTTACATGATTACTTTTTTTTTTTTTTTTAAGTTTTTAGTTTTTTATTTTTTATTTAATATTTAGGTAGCTTAGAGTTTAAAGTTTAACTTTGAAAATGTTAAGATGGTTTTTACCCTTAAATATTTAAATAATTTTATTTTTTATTTACAAAATTTTTATTTTTCTTTATATTGAAAATATAATGTTTTTTTTAAACTATGTAAACTTTAAGAATAAAGTGATTTAACACTGAAAAGATAGTTAGCGGCTTCTTTTTATTTATTCTTTTAATTGGATTTTTCTTTCATTTTTTCCATTAACAGTGGAATGCTTCTTTTTAGCTTCAATTAATTTGACTCAAGCATGGGGTTTTACCCTAGGTTTTAAGTCGAAATTAAATGTATTTTACTTCTTTGCTTTTTATATATTTAAGAGAAATTGATTTTATTCAATAATTTCTTCTTGCAAAGAAGATGTTATTTTAACTATTCTCCTTTTTTTATTTTTATTTTGTTCACTCTAGTATACCTGTTTTTCATTCGTTAATTAAACCTGCTATTAGAATTACCATTGTAACTATACTGGATATTAGCCATTCTTGTATATTGTTTATTGATGTATTTGTTATGGGTAAAATAATTGAAATTTCAATGTCAAAGATTAGGAACAGAATTCCAATTATGAAGAAGTGTGACGAAAAGGGTTTTCGGGCTGATGATATATTTGAGAATCCGCATTCGAAAGGTGAATTTTTTTCCCGTCTCATTATTGTTTTTTTTGAGATTAAAATTGTAATTAGGAAGATTACTATAGTAATGGTTACTAAAATTACTGCTGTTCATGCGATTTTTATTATTCTCTTAATTTTTTAACCTTTTGATTGGAAGTCAATTATACTTTAATTATACTAAGAGAATAATTTGTTTATTTTCCTCATCAGTATACACTGATGTATAGGAATAGTCAGACTACATCTACGAAGTGTCAGTATCAAGCTGCTGCTTCAAATCCTGTATGATGATTAGTTGAGAAGTGTATTTTTTTTCTTCGTATGAAGCATACTGCTAAGAAAATTGTTCCGATAATTACGTGTAATCCATGGAATCCTGTTATTATAAAAAAAGTTGATCCGTAAATTGAATCTGCAATAGTAAATCTGGCTTCTGAATATTCTCACTTTTGCAAGATCGTGAAATAAATACCTAATATTACTGTAATCAAAATTGACTTGTTTGATTTATTGAGTTTGTTGATTAAGATGGCTTGATGAGCTCAGGTGATTCTTACACCTGAAGATAGCAAGATGATTGTATTAAGAAGGGGTACTTCTATTGGGTTGAATGGTTTGATGGATTTAGGGGGTCAGTTTATTCCGATTTCAATGTTGGGGGATAGACTTGAGTGGAAAAATCTTCAGAAGAATGAGAAGAAAAATATTACTTCTGATGTGATGAACAGGATCATTCCTAGCTTGATTCCTTTAGTTACTATTTTGGTGTGGTTTCCTTGAAATGTTGATTCTCGAATTACGTCTCGTCATCATAATATTGAACATATTCTTGTTATAATAATTCCTAAAATTATTATTTCTATTTGTTTAAAGGTTGTTCATTTTACTATACCAGTAAGTGTAGTTATTACGTTGATTGATGTAAGGATTGGTCAAGGTCTTCTTGTTACTAGGTGGAATGGGTGATTTTGTTTCATATGGGATTTCTCTAGAATATAGTGTAATTAGTGTAGAAAATACGTATGCTTGAATTATTGCGATGGCTGATTCAAATATTGTTAGCATAATTTGAATGGGTAAAATTATTATTAATATTTTTGTTTCGTTTATATTTCCTAATAGGGTTATAAGCAGATGTCCTGCAATTATGTTTGCTGTTAATCGTACTGAAAGAGAGATTGGTCGGATGATGTTTCCTGTTGTTTCAATGATAATTATTATTGGTATAATTGCTGCAGGAGTTCCTGTAGGTAGAAGGTGTTTAAATAATTCATTTGTAAATTTTGTTCATCCGTAAATTATGAATATTAATCATATTGGTAGTGCTAGAGATATAGATACTGCTATATGACTTGTTGGTGTGAAGTTATATGGAAAGATTCCTATAATATTGTTAATTGAAATAACAAAAAAAATTCTTGTTGATAATAGAATTATTTCTTTATGGTGGGTTGCGTTAAAAAATTCTTCATTTATTTTTATTTCTAGTTTTTTTTTGATTATTCTTGTTCGTGATTTTTTTAATCAAAAGTTTATTGGTATAATGATTATTGTTGACATTATTATGATTCAGTTTATTTGATATAGGGAAGTTGCGGGGTCAAATGATGAAAATAGTCTTGTTATCATTTTCAGTTTATTGTTTTTTTTTCTTTTTTATTGTCCTTTTTTATTCTTTCTTTTTTGAATTCGAAGTAGAGTACTGATTTTATTTGAATTATTATAATTGAGGTTAATGTTATGATTATTGTTCATATTATTGGTGATATTTGTGGAATCAAGATGTACATTTTCATGTAATTTTTACTTGACAAGTAATTGTTTTTATTCTATTTAAACTAACTTCTTTTTTATTGCTCATTAAGAGTATTCGATTTTACTATATTTTGGTTTAAGAGACCATTACTTTCTTTTCAGTCACTTAATGAATTATTTTTTTTTCATTCAATGAAGGTTTTTAAATTAATTCTTTCAAGAGTAATAGGTATGAATCTATGATTTGTGCCACAAATTTCTGAACATTGTCCGAAAAAAAGTCCTGGTTTTTTTATTGTAAATGAAATCTGATTTAGTCGTCCTGGGACAGCATCTATTTTAACTCCAATTGATGGGATTGTTCAGGAGTGGATAACATCAGATGATGAAATAATTATTCGTGTTTGTGTAAGAAAGGGGATTTTAATTCGGTTATCTACTTCTAGTAGTCGGAATATTTCTTTTCTTGTTTCTTTGTTTCTGATTATGTAGGATTCAAAATCTGTGTTTTTTTTTTTATCAGAATATTCATATCTTCAGTATCATTGATGTCCGATTGCTTTAATTGTGATTGATGGGTTGATAATTTCTTCTATAATGTATAGGATTTTTAATGATGGGATGGCAATGAAGATTAGGGACAGTGCTGGTATAATTGTTCATAGAGTTTCTGTTAATTGATTTTCTAAGAGGATTCGATTTGAAAATTTATTTTTTGTGATTGTGAATATTATGTATATTACAATTGCTGTAATTCTAGTGATTGTGATTATAGTATAATCGTTGAAAAAAATAAGTTGTTCTATGATTGGTCTTGCTCTATTACTTAAATTCACTTTTATTCATGTTGGTATTTCTAAGGAAATTTTGTTTATGAGTGAATTTTAAGTTCATTGCACTTTTCTGCCACTCTTAGAATTTATTTAGTTAATACTGGTAATTCGTTGAATGTATGTTCTGTGGGGGGTGTTTGGAAGAATCATTCGATAGATGAAATTGTATTTTTTTTGAAGATTGGTATTCGTTTAAATGTAAGGGTTTCTCATATAATGAACAAGAATATTATAATTCTAGTTGTTGAGATGATTGACCCAATTGATGAAATTACATTTCATAGTATAAAAGTGTCAGGGTAATCTGAGTATCGTCGTGGTATGCCTGCTAGTCCTAGGAAGTGTTGGGGAAAAAATGTTGTATTTACTCCAATAAATATAATTGAGAATTGGATTTTAAGTCATTTTTTGTTTATTACTGTTCCTGTGAAGAGGGGAAATCATTGAATTGTTCTTGCTATAATTGCGAATACTGCACCTATTGATAAAACATAGTGAAAATGTGCTACTACATAGTATGTGTCATGAATTACTGTATCAATTGATGAGTTGGCTAGGATTACTCCTGTTAATCCTCCTATGGTGAATAGGAACACAAATCCTATTGATCAAATTATTTGGGGTGATTTTTTTGAGGGGATGCCTTGTATTGTTGCAATTCATCTAAAAATTTTAATTCCAGTGGGGACTGCAATAACTATTGTTGCTGATGTAAAGTAAGCTCGTGTATCAATGTCTATTCCGACTGTAAATATGTGATGTGCTCAAACAATAAATCCTAGAATTCCAATTGAAATTATGGCGTAAATTATTCCTAGGTGACCAAATGTAATTGTCTTTCCTCTTTCATGTATAATGATATGTGAAATTAATCCAAATGCTGGTAGAATTAGAATATATACTTCTGGGTGACCAAAAAATCAAAATAAGTGTTGGTATAGAATTGGGTCTCCTCCTCCTGATGGGTCAAAAAATGATGTGTTAAAGTTTCGGTCTATTAACAATATTGTGATTGCTCCTGCTAGAACTGGTAGTGAGATGAGCAGTAGAATTGCAGTAATTAGAACTGATCAACAGAAAAGTGGGGTCTTTTCTATTGTTATTTCTTTTACTCGTATGTTTATAATAGTTGAGATAAAATTAATTGCTCCTAGAATTGATCTGATTCCTGCAATGTGTAGTGAAAAGATTGTTAAATCAACTGATGGTCCTGAGTGTGCTCTTTGTCTTGATAAAGGAGGGTAAACTGTTCAGCCTGTTCCTGCTCCTGATCCTGCAGTTGAACTTACAATTAATATTGAGATAGATGCTGGTAATAATCAAAATCTTATGTTATTCATCCGTGGGAATGCTATATCGGGAGCTCCAATTATTATTGGAACCAGTCAGTTGCCAAATCCTCCAATTATAATAGGTATAACTATAAAGAAGATTATAACAAAGGCGTGTGAAGTTACAACGGTGTTATAGATTTGGTCATTTTTGATTAGTAATCCTGGTTGAGAAAGTTCTATTCGAATAATCATTCTTATTATTGTTCCTAGTATGCCAGATCATAATCCGAATATAAAATAAAGGGTGCCAATATCCCTGTGGTTTGTTGAGAACAGTCATTTTTTCATTGTGAAATGGGATGACTGATTTTTAGGTGGTAAATTGTAAATTTATTTAAGGTTTTTTTGGCCTCTCATTATTATTTTATTTTTTTTTGGTCTTGTATTCAGTTATGAAGTTGAATTGCAAATTCAATGTTGCATTTATAAGCTAAGGCTTATAAATTTTATAATTTTAACTTTGAAGGTTAATAGTTTCTTTAACTTAAATCCTTTAAAAGGATTTTATTATTAAAAGTAGGATTGTGCCTATGATGTTGATTGTAATGTCGTTTTCTATTTCTTTTTTTTTAATTCTTTTTTTTTCTGTTATTTGTGTAATTATTAGGACTGGACTAATTATTTTCATGTAAATGAATGTTGATAGAACTGATGATACAATTATTGAAGTTGCAATAGCAAGTGAAAACATCATTGTTGTTTGTAGAATTATTCATTTAGGGAAAAATCCTATCATGGGGGGTATTCCTCTTATTGATAAGATATTGACAATAATACTTATTTTAATTATTTTTCTTTTTGGTTTAATTTGATTTAAGAATATAAAATTCATTCTTTTTAATTTCTTGGTGATTATTAGGTTAATGATAGTATACACTGAAAAAAAAGTTATAAATTGTGATTTTGAGTTTATTAAGGAAATAATTATTCATGGTGAGTTTGAGATTGATGAATACGCTATAATAGTTTTTATTGATGATTGCTTAATTGCTATGATTGGTGCTAATATTATTGTTAGGCATATTGGTGTAATTATTATTTTTAAACTGATTAGTTGGGCTATAATAATTGTTGGGATAATCTTTTGTATTGTTATTAAGATAAAGCAGCTTTCTCAGGTTATTGGTTTTATAATTATTGGTACTCATAAGTGGAATGGTAACAGGCCTATTTTTATTAATAATCTTCTTAATAATATAACTCTCGAACTGAGGGGGGACTCAGTTATTGAGTTTATTAAAATTGATATTAATATTATTGATGAGGCCAGACTTTGAATAATGAAGTACTTTATAGGTTGATCTTTTATTGACCTTGATCTGGTTAAGATTGGTAAAAACGATATCAAGTTAATTTCTATTATTGTTCAAATTATTATTATTCTTCTTGTTGATATGGCAGTTATAGCTGATAAAATTATTGTAAATAGTATTATTATTTTTGTTAAATTGATTTTAATTAGAAAGAGAATTTATTTTCATGGATGGGGTATGAGCCCATAAGCTTTTTTAGCTTATCTTTCTTAATTTTGTTTATAATTTGATGTATGATGCATAAAGAATTTTGATTTCTTTTGGCTTAGTTTAATTCTAAGATTTATAATTTATAGTAAGAGTGATTTTACACTTAATTTATTACATCAAAATAACCCTTTTGTCAGGCATCTTACT